ATAACCTTTAGGCTTGTCATCCAGGAACTTGTTCGGAAATACCGTAATGAAAGGAACATAGGAGTTTGTCGCTAGGTATTTGACCAAATAGGATCGTCCAGTTCCTATAGAACCTATCACTAAAATACCCCTAGAAGGGGATAGGGCTAAGCGGAGCGAAAAGGGTTTTCCATGAGATGGGAAATGAGAACTATTAGCCCCACACGAGGTTTGTGAATAAGTGATTGTCTGATAATGAGCAAGGAATATCCGTCTTTCTGCTAAACAGGATCTATTGAACTCATAATTCATTAGATACTTTTTATGAATGTCAACTAAGTATCGTAAGTAAATGGATCCCGGTTGTTCAATCATTTGATAACCAGAGTCATTCTTTGATAAACGATCACTATGAGTCAGACTCAATAGAATTTGATCAATCCTTTTTTCCGTCGTTAAGGTGGAGAACTGAACCAAGAATTCTCTTTCTTCATCATCAATCGAATCACTGTTCGCGACCCAGGATTCTATTTTATCATCAATCCAATCACCGTTCACGTTTTTTCTTTTTCTTATCAATGAATAGATCTCTTTACTTGTACGACTTAGATGTCTCGTATTTCTCGAAAAAGTGATTCGATTGATGGGATTTGGTATGATACTGATGAGATCGATGAGATTGATATTCAAATATTTCTTCTTAGAACGTATTGATTTGACCCCATAAGCGGGACCACCACCCAATAGCATGTTGCCGCCAGAAGCAGAATCCCGTATTTCTTCCAGAGAATCTCCTAATTGTTCCAGAGCAACTAGAAAGAGATTCTTTAACCAGAAAGAATTCAGTTCAGATGTAGGATACCTATCCAGAAGTTTTCGCAACTCAATCATGTATGATGGAATCATCAAAGATTTGATCTTTTCTAACTCTGTCTGTAACTCACTAGAGGCTCGGAAAACAAAGAGAAGATGTGTACGAACGAGATATCCAGCAACAAGAAGAAGGAAAAGAATTGAATAGAGGAACTCCCAAGCATTTGGTGATCTCAGATGTGTCCATATCAATGGAATGGGTGACTCATTATTTCGATGAATCATTTCTTCGGACAGAAGAAGATTCTGTAAACACTTACTCGAACTCTCACTTATCAGATTCCGTTGTGGAAGAATCGACCACCACTTTTTCTGAGGAATTGGCCATGATATATCTGATCCATGCATAATATCATGAAAAACGGACACAAAATTTTGACTGCCACTTAGGGAATATTGAAAGGGAATATTCAATATCAAATAAATATTGTTTTTTAAGGTGAAATAAAGATATTTACACCCCGTCCAAGTAAGGAACCATGGCATATAGGTTTGGAACAAATTCCATTTTGAGAGATTTGAAAAAGCACTATCTCGTTGAAGGGTTCTACCTACTTCCCCCTTCTCAACGTTTTTCTTTAGACAAAGACTCAGTTCTTTCCTCTTTCCGGACGGCACATATTTCTCAAAACATGGAGTGTGAATCAAACCCATGTTTGAATTGAAACGGAGATAGTGATGCAAGTTTTTCCCTTCTGAATCAGATAGATTCATATCTGAAAGAAGCTGACAATAAGTTCTTTCAAAATTGACTATTTGTTCCTCTATTACAGGTGTTCCAGAAATGTCTGCAATCGAGTAAATAGGAACGGATGGATCGGATCGAATTGAAAAATGGAGAGATTTGTACAAGTTATACGTTTCGTTACCACTTTGTGGAACATTGTTAGGTATGAATATGCCAGATACCTGTGACTCAATTGGTGAAATAGTCTCTCTCTCTCCCAAAACATGTTTTTTTTTACCGAAACACAAAGAAAATATTTTGTTGCGAATGCACAAGATATTGGGGAATTGTGCATATGTAAAATCATAATTATGGATACGGGTCTTTTCCCCATAAAAATGGAATCCTTTGTTACAATAGAACCAGAAGCGATGGGGATGATTCAAGAATTGAAGTCTATTTGCTCTATAAAAAGAAGATATCAATGAACTTTTCTGAGGATTCAACCAATTGTTTCGACCGTGGGATATCATTGATAAATAGGAATCCGTGTTCTCAAAGGATTTCCTTCGATTTTTTCTAGTACGGAATGAGTCAATCATGCACTTTTGTATCTTGTTGAACAAAAAAGGTAATATTGTTCCTTTATTGATTAAAAATTTCGATCTTTGGGAAGTATCATGATCATACAATAAGAAGGGTTTCAATTTATTCAAATAAACGATTTGAACACCTATTGATTCTAACAACTGATTGCCGGGTTGATCATTCAGACCTTTCAATTCATAGATGCGGATTTCGGCCTTATGAATGGAGATATTCCCGAGACTCACAACGAAAAAAGGAAGTGACTTAGATAAAAAGAGAAGCGACTTGGACAAAAGGAGAAGTGACTTGGACAAAAAGAAACGAAGTGACTTGGACAAATCTTGTTTGTCGATAACCTCGGACCAATCAATCGAATATTGAGTAATACGTAATCGATCGAACATTACTTGAAAACGGTGTTTCTGCTCAGAAACGAAATGCTCCAAATGTTCCTGGAAATTCTTGCTTCCATTAGAGCATTTGTATCTATATACATTAGGATCCAGATTCGTGGATCTCTCGGTTCGAGAAATAAGAGGATCGAACCACTTATTCTTAATCTTTTTCAAATTGGATAAATGTTGGTTGATCTTATCTATTATTATAGTTAGATGATTCAGAATATCATTTCCTATGGGATGCTTTTGAATTCCATATGCGAAGTTGCAATCGGGTCGATTCATTAAAAAGAATCGATTCAATACATTTCTTATGTACCCATAGGTACTATATTGGATTTGAATCTGATTTCGGATCAATCTATATTGATGGATCGCCTCCATTATGTTGTTGTGAGCAAATACCGCTATTTTTGGTTTTGGATCTTCCAAATCATTCCCGCAGGAGATCCGGACCGATTTTTTTTTTATCTTTCGATAAAAAGATTCATTCTCTTCATAAAAAATAGAAGATAGAACCAATAAAGATTTATTTTTCGATTCATCCCCGGAGTTGAATACCTCATTCAATAATTTTCCGTAGGAATCAATAGACAAGCCAAATTCCTTATTATGATAGGCTAAACCCGGCTCGGTTATTGATAGAGTGAATAGATCTGCCATTTCTTGAAATGTCTCTTCTAATTCAAACTCGTGGTGCAACCTGTATCCCCTTTTGTTCCGATCATGGAATAGATGAAATAAATCAAAAAATGCACTTTCGTTCAAGAATGAAATCTTATTGGAACTGTCCATATCCGGTTCATCCTTCGGAACCATATCCCATCCCGGATCTGCTGCAATCGAATGAACTGAGGAGGTATTTTGTAAATACGTAATTATCTTGAATATATCAACTATTTCTTTATTTTCCGATCGCCTCGAAGGGACAAAAGAAACACCTTGTTGTTTCTTCAACAATTTCTGATCTATAGTCGACCTCTCGGTAGGATTCAAACCCAGATGAAGTTCTGACCATCTATCAGAGAAAAAAGAACGAATTGATCTTGTAGGATTCCCAAGAAATTCTTCTATTTCTTCTGGAAGCAGATGATTATTCATCTGCTTCTCACGTTCCGGGAATAGCCGAGCCATTGAGGAATATCCGGAAAGGTATTTTGAGAATCGATCTGATTTTATCTCTGTTCGTTCCGTTTGAATAAAGGAAGTATCTAAAAGAATTGATCTTTCTTTTAGTTGCTGAATCTCCGTTTGATTGATCAATGTGTGATATTCCGAACCCTCATTACTAATGGAATTGAAAGGATCTATGGATTGATCAGAAAATCCTTTCGATTGGCTAGAATCCGTTACTTGAAAGAAAATGGATCTTATGGAATCATATTGAATATTTGACGATACATTCCGTACCTTGCTAAAAACCCGATTCCTGTTTACCAACCACGCATTGTCTAACCAAATCAAATTCTCTCTCGAGACGTTCCTCAAAAAATCCGATTTGTGCCGATTCTTCCCCCCAATAACGAAGAGATCTTGGCGGAATTGCCACATATGAAATTGAGCGCAATTTTGCAAAAAAATACCCCCCTTGTTTCTCGAGAGGAGATGGGAAACATGTTCAATCTCGTTTGATTGAATAGTCGCCTCAGCTCCTTGTTGTTTGAAGAACCCCCCCTCATCAATTGGTCTTTTTTCACGAAAAGCAGACATGAGATAACAAATCAAATGTTTCACTAAAATTTCGAATAGCTGTCCCGAATTCAAGTTGATTATGTTTCGCTTCTTACTCGGAGAAAGGCGGTCAAAGAATTTCCAATCATGGTCCTTGCGGATCGGATCATTCGTATAGGATACAAAAAAAAACTCCAGATATTTTATATCTTTCTCTTTGAACGAGATCTCAATTCCAGCTGCAATTTCATTCGATATCTTACAGCTGGAATTCCTCTTTTTTACGATCGCATTCCTCCATCGCCGCGAACCCCAGTTAGATTCAGACATGATACACTTTTTAGTTATTGGAAGAACCCAAGTACTTTCTTTCGGATCCATGAAACAACTCTCATAGATCTTTTTCCCTTTTGGAAGATACAGGAGCGAAACAATCAACCTATTGAGATTGGAAGACCCAAAGGATTCTTTCAATGTATAATTGGGGGGTCCAATGGAACGCAGAGGTTTAGGAAGAAGCCCCATCAAATAGATATTTTTTCTTTCGACCCTATTTCGATTGTATATAAGGACCGCTACTACAAGTACAAGCAGTACTACACCTTTGATCGTGCAATGTCGACGAATTGAACCCTGTGAATCACGTGAAATTAGGACACTCAAAGTTCGGGAATCAAAAAGTTTCATAAAGCGCTCTTGGTGGAAAAAAAGGGAAGTGAAAGATTTCACCGAATCGGGTTGTATCCATGAATCCAAGAAATCGTGAGAATTCTTGATTTCTCTCAATTCGAAGATCCAGGATTTGAATTGATGCCCTCTCATTT